TGTCTCTTTGAGCAAGAGCCAAAGTAGCTCCTAATAGTACTGTTATTATGCCTATTAAAGAAATGAAATTCATTATGTAAGGTATGACTATGAAAAGAGGAAGAAGTCTAGCTACAAGAAAAATTCCTGCTGCTACCATGGTAGCAGCATGTATAAGAGCCGAAATAGGAGTGGGCCCCTCCATGGCATCAGGTAACCATACGTGAAGGGGGAATTGCGCGGATTTGGCAATTGCGCCGACGAATAGTAATAAGGCACAGAGAGTAGCAAATAAAGAATTGAACCCATTACTATGGATCAAGTTATTAACTATTTTGAACAAATCCCGAAATTCGAAACTGCCTGTTATACAATAAAAACCTAAGATTCCTAATAATAAACCAAAATCCCCTACACGATTAGTTACAAAAGCTTTTTGGCAAGCACTTGCTGCAATCGGTCGTGTAAACCAAAAACCTATTAATAAATATGAGCACATTCCCACCAGTTCCCAAAAAATATAAATTTGTATCAAATTGGAACTAGTAACTAATCCCAACATGGAAGCATTGAAAAAACTCATATAAGCAAAAAATCTCAAATATCCTTGATCGTGAGACATATAATTATCGCTATAAATAAGAACCATGATTCCAACAGTAGTAATTAGTACTGACATAATAGAAGTAAGTGGATCGATCAAGTGTCCGAACTCCAAGGAAAAATCATTATTGATGGTCCAAGACCATAGATATTGATAGATGGAACTTCCATTTATTTGCTGAATAGACAGACTGGACGAAAACCCCAAAGTTATACTTAGCAGTAAAACACTAGTAAAAGCCCACATCCGACGAATGTTTTTTGTTGCTGTAGGAATAAGCAGAAGCCCAAATCCTACTAACATGGTAACTGGAAGTGGAAGAGAGGGTATTATCCATGCATATTGATATGTATGTTCCATAAAAAAAACCCATTTTAATTTTTTTTTATTCTTATTTTTATTCTTATTGATTTAATAGTTTCCGACTCACCAATTCTTATCTCTTTCGAAAGACACAATAATCAAAGAAAAGAACTCGACAAAAATAGGAAAAAACTAAAATATTTTAACTCTTCATTATAATTATTCTGACTCTTTCTCAGATATTTATTTGTGAAATATTAAAAAAGTATGTTTTTATATTTTTATATGTTATGTTTATGTTGTTTTGAAAAAATTATGGACTATTCATCATCCAAGGGATAAATATGGATAATGACTAAAAAAACGATCTATTTCGAACAATATATGTCTTTCACATACAACGATAAAAATTAGTACTTGTTTTTGAATGGCGGTTCCAAAAAAACGTACTTCTATATCAAAAAAACGTATTCGTAGAAATATTTGGAAAAAAAAGGGATATTTAACAGGAGAAAAAGCGCTTTCTTTAGCTAAATCGGTTGCCACTGGACATTCAAAGAGTTTTTTTGTGCAACAAACAAGTAATAAAATTTTAGAATAATCTAAATCAACATACCATGAATAACTTAAATTTTCTAAGATGAATGATTGATTCGCATTAACTAATGTATTGAATGTATTGAACCCCTCAATATTAGTTAGAACTAAATTAGCTGCTGTGGTATGTAGAATAAGAGTTATTTTATGTTTACTGGGCTTTAATTTAAGTATTATTTTCAATCTCTATCAATTTTTTTAATTGGATAGAGATTGAAAGTTTTTTGTTATATGTGTAGCCCAAAACCTAATTAGATTTAGTAATTAAATTTAGTAAAGTAATATCATATCATAAATTATAATTATGGACACAGCGAAGAGTATTATTAATGATTCTAAGGTATCGAAATCATTATCAAAATTTTATCACTAAATCTGAGGAATTTTGATAATGATAAATTAGGAAATTATAGTTATTTTATTTTGTTTACTAAGAAAATAAATCTTTTTAATTTTCAATACATAAAAAAAGGGACAATTTTGAGTTCTATAACTCGGTCTTCGGCCGATAGCAAAACTATCTAGTTTCGACTGTTCCGTAAGAACTTAGTTTCGAGATACGTGAAAGTTGATTGTTAAAACTGAACCCTACGGCGATACTAACTACGTGTTAGTGAACATTTAAATATAAATTTGAACGAATCTTTTTTTTTTTTTTCATCGATTCTAATGTTTACTAAACTATATTGAATTCTTGAATCTTGACCGTTCGACATGAATTGAATATTATTTATTATTATTTTGAGTAAGCCGCCGTGGTGAAATCGGTAGACACGCTGCTCTTAGGAAGCAGTGCTAGAGCATCTCGGTTCGAGTCCGAGTGGCGGCATCCTCTAAAGGGGATACAAAATGGATCCTATAATGTATTTCATTCTCGATTTTAATTCTGCAACGGAGCCCTCTTTTTATGATATTTGCGACTTTAGAACATATATTAACTCATATCTCTTTTTCGATTATTTCAATTGTGATTACGATTCATTTGATAAACTTATCAGTCCGCGAAATCGTAGGATTACGCAATTCATCAGAAACTGGGATGATAGCTACTTTTTTCTCTATAACAGGATTATTAGTTATTCGTTGGATTTATTCGGGGCATTTCCCGTTAAGTAATTTATATGAATCATTAATCTTTCTTTCTTGGGGTTTATCCATTATTCATATGATTCCCTGTCTTAGGAATCATAAAAATGATTTAAGCGCAATAACCGCGCCAAGTGCTATTTTTACCCAAGGTTTCGCCACGTCGGGTCTTTCAACCGAAATGCATCAATCTTCAATATTAGTACCTGCTCTACAATCTCAGTGGTTAATGATGCACGTAAGTATGATGTTATTGAGCTATACATCTCTTTTATGTGGATCATTATTATCAGTCGCTCTTCTAGTCATTACATTTCGAAAAAACATAGATACTTTTTTAAAAAGCAATAATTTCTTAATTAAGTCATTTTTCTTTTTGGGGGTCGAATACTTGAATGAGAAACGAAGTGTTTTTAAAAACACTTCGTTTCTTTCATTTCGAAATTATTACAAATATCAATTGACTCAGCGTTTGGATTATTGGAGTTATCGTGTCATTAGTTTGGGATTTACCTTTTTAACCATAGGCATACTTTCGGGAGCAGTATGGGCCAATGAGTCTTGGGGATCTTATTGGAATTGGGACCCCAAGGAAACTTGGGCATTTATTACTTGGATCATATTTGCGATTTATTCACATACTAGAACAAATCAAAGTTTACAAGATACGAATTCGGCACTTGTGGCTTCGATAGGATTTCTTATAATTTGGATATGTTATTTTGGGATCAATTTATTAGGGATTGGTTTACATAGTTATGGTTCATTTACATTAACATCGAATTAGATAAATTATCTAACCTAAAGAGTACATAACATAAGAACATCGTCTCATATATAATATATAACGAGAGTTTTTGAGAACCAGTTGATTCTTTGAATCAACTAGTTCTCAAAAACTCGAGATACATCTTTTTACAACTCTAATTCACTTCATTTTTTTTTTTTTCTCAGTCTCATTAATGAAAACTATCTATAAAAATAATTAGATAGGATAGTTTGTACCTTGTCAACTGATAGTAAGAGAACGAAATCGGGATAAATACCAATCCATATTACGGGTAAAAAAAGACATATCAAAACAAACAGCTCTCGTGGTCCAGAATCGACCAAATTAGAATTTGGAACATTAAATAACTTGTACCCGTAGAACATCTGACGTAACATAGATAATAAATAAATAGGAGTTAATATCATTCCAATTGCCATTACAAAAGTAATTAGCACCTTTGGCATGAAAAGATATTTTGAGCTGGTAATTATTCCAAAAAATACTACTGATTCCGCAACAAAACCACTCATTCCCGGCAATGCAAGAGAAGCCATCGAGAAGCTACTGAACATGGTAAATATTTTTGGCATTAGGACAGATATCCCCCCCATTTCGTCGAGATAAACAAGACGTATTCTATCACAACTTGTTCCCGCCAAGAAAAAAAGTGCAGCACCAATAAATCCATGAGAAAGTATTTGTAAAATTGCTCCATTTAGTCCCATGTTGGTTATAGAACCAATTCCTATAATTGTGAAACCCATGTGAGATACAGAAGAATAGGCTATTCTCTTTTTTAAATTGCGTTGACCGAAAGAGGTTGAAGCTGCATAAATTATTTGTATTGTTCCCACTATCACCAACCATGGAGAAAATATGGAATGGGCGTGGGGTAATAATTCCATATTGATCCGAATCAATCCATATGCTCCCATTTTTAATAAGATTCCGGCAAGAAGCATACATGTACTGTAATGTGCCTCTCCGTGGGTATCCGGTAACCATGTATGTAGGGGTATGATCGGCGATTTGACAGCATAAACAATAAGGAAGCCAAAATAGAATATTATTTCCAATGCCGCAGGATATGATTGATTAACTAATCTTTCAAAATCTAATGTCGGTTCATTGGAACCATATAAACCCATACCTAGAACTCCTATTAAGAGAAAAATAGAACCCCCCGCAGTATACAAAATAAACTTTGTAGCCGAGTACAGGCGCTTCTTTCCCCCCCACATGGATAAAAGTAAATAAACAGGAACTAATTCTAACTCCCACATGATGAAAAAAAGTAAAAGGTCTCGAGAAGAAAATGATCCTATTTGACCACTGTACATTGCTAACATAAGGAAATAGAATAATCGTGAATTTCGAGTAACTGGCCAAGCCGCTAAAGTCGCTAAAGTAGTGATAAATCCTGTCAATAAAATAGGTCCCACGGAAAGTCCATCGATTCCCAGTTTCCAGTGAAAATTAAAACTATTTATCCATTTCAAATCTTCTTCCAATTGGATTAATGGATTGTCCAATTGGAAATGATAACAGAATGCATACGCCGTTAAAAGTAGTTCTAATAGGCATATACATATAGTATACCAGCGAAAAACCTTATTCCCCTTATGAGGAAGAAAAAAAATGGAAGAACCCGCGAATATCGGCAAAACAACAAGTATTGTTAACCAAGGAAAATAACTCGTGATAAAGACAAGATACGCTTTGACCAGAAAAGCCCGTGCTCGGAATAATAAATATATTTTATCGAGTACGGGCTTTTGTCGGTAAAGAGGAATCAAACGATTCAAGTGGAGTTTTTTGTAATGTATCAATCAATAAGATAGACCCATGCTGCGAGTTGTTTCATGCCATAAATAAACACGGACACTCAAAAAATCTGTTGGGCAGGCGGATTCACATCTTTTACAACCTACACAATCCTCGGTTCTTGGCGCGGAAGCAATTTGCTTAGCTTTACATCCGTCCCAAGGTATCATTTCCAATACATCCGTGGGGCAGGCTCGTACACATTGAGTACACCCTATACATGTATCATAAATTTTTACTGAGTGTGACATTGAATCTATAAATTCCAGTTTTGAACATAAAAAGTTTTCGATCTGGTATGGTAAAATGATAAAATCAGTAGTAAATGGATTATATGTTTATATTGTAGACACCAGACGAATCAATGGTTTATCAAATTTTTTTTATCAATATATTTCTAAATCTGTTCATGAGAAAGCGCCAAGAGACTTTTATTTTCGTTTCAACAACCACAGTCATACAATACAAGTTGTACATGCGAATTCAAATTGGTCAACAAACAATACAATATCTAATATTAATATTATAAATTATAATATTAATATTAATTAATGGAATTCTATTCTAATTCTTAATTCTAATATATAAATCTGATATCTAGTATCTGATATCTAGTATCTAATATATAAATAAAATATATAAAAAAAAAATATATAAATAAGAAAAAAATTCTAATTATATTTTTATATTATTCTTTATATTATATATTATAATATTATATATTTTATATTATATATTATAATTATATATTATAATTATATTATAAAAATATTATAAAAAGTTATAAAATATAATTATAAAATATAACGAATGATTATAATGAACGATGACGAATAATTTAATTATTCAACAAATTCGATTGATTGATACGAGTTGATTTTCTGTTACGATGGATCGACGAAACAATAGCTAGCCCAATAGCTGCTTCAGCAGCGGCAATAGCTATGACAAAGATTGAGAAAATATCTCCTTTTAATTGGCGACTATCAAATAAATCAGAAAATGTTACGAGATTGATATTAACCGAATTTAGTATAAGCTCAAGACACATAAGCGCTCTAACCATGTTTCGACTTGTGATTAATCCATAGATACCGATAGAAAATAAATAGACACTCAAAAAAAGTACATACTCAAACATCATTAACTAACTCCTCATCAATATCAATCTTGATTCATTTCAATATGATATGAACAACAATTCAACTGATTCGATTGACTAGAATAGAACAAACAATTACAGAACAAGAGAAGGTATTGTTAATAGATTTCACTAAAAACCTTAAATCTTTCCATGTTTTTAGTTGATTTCAAATTTAGAATTCAAAAAATTTTTTGAATTCTAAGTATTTATTATTGACGAGCCATAGTAATTGCACCTATTAAAGAGACTAAAAGAATTATAGAAATGAGTTCAAATGGAAGATAAAAATCTGTTGATAAATGAATCCCAATTTGTTGAACGTTACTTATTAGGTCCTGTTCTAGAATCTGGTTTGATTTTGTAGTCCAAAGAATTCCGTACCATGACGTATCTGGGATAGTAGTAATTAGTGAAAAAAGAATACTTGTACAAACCAGTGAAGTAACCCCATCTCCAATGGTCCAAAGGCGGGAATCATTGGAATATTCTGAACCGTTCATAAACATTACAGCAAATATGATTAAGACATTTATGGCTCCTACATAAATAAGAAGTTGTGCGGCAGCTACAAAATAGGAATTCGATAGAATATAGAATAAGGATATACAAACAAGAACCAATCCCAATGAAAAGGCAGAATAAATTGGATTGGTAAATAATACTACTCCCAGGCCCCCCAATAGAAGAACTGATCCCAGAAATATTACGAGAATACTATGTATTGGTCCAGGTAAATCCATTATGTATAAAATAAGAGATAAATAAGTCGAAAGATTTCATGACCTTACTGAATAGTCGAAGAAGGTAAAATTACCCTATTTTTTTGTCTATGATACCGTTCCTAAATTAAATATTAATGGAATGGAATTGTAATATGGATTAATATAGATTTCGAAATCATCACCAAAAATATATAAATAAACCAATGATTCTCAACAATCAATAGTTATTAGTTATTATTTTTAGTTACATCGACTAACTAAAATAAAAGAAGCTTCACTTGGATCTTTCTATCAAAATATGAAAAAAAAAATATTAGTTAATAATTGGTAATTGTTCTTGAATCAAAGGATTTACCCTTGTCTATTTTGATTTGAGTCGAAGTCGAATTCGTAACTGTTTGAATTGTGTAGTCCCCAATTACTGACATTGGTAACCGACCCAAAGCAATTTGATTATAATTCAATTCGTGACGATCATAAGTAGAAAGTTCATATTCTTCAGTCATTGATAAACAGTTTGTGGGACAATATTCGACACAGTTACCGCAAAATATACAGATACCAAAATCAATACTATAGTTAAGCAGTTGTTTTTTTTTAATATCTTTTTCAAATCTCCAATCAACAACGGGTAGATCTATGGGGCATACACGAACACATACTTCGCAAGCAATACATTTGTCAAATTCAAAATGGATTCGGCCACGGAAACGCTCTGATGTGATCGATTTTTCATAAGGATACTGAATAGTTACAGGTAAACGATTTGTGTGGGATAAGGTAATTATGAAACTTTGACCAATGTACCTTGCGGCTCGTATTGTTTGTTGACCATAATTCATGAATCCAGTTACCATTGGAAACATATTGTAGATATCCACGAATAAGTTGATGTTTCTTTCTCTTGTTTAAGAGAGGTTATGAGTCTAGAATATCGTTATCATATTCTGTTATTTATAGTGAAGCAAGTTGGAAAGAAGTTGTCAATAAAAAATTACCTAGAGAAATAGGTAAAAGAAATTTCCATCCAAGATTTAATAGCTGGTCTATTCTCATTCTGGGTAAAGTCCATCTTGTTGTGATAGATATGAAAAGAACCAAATAAGCTTTAGCTAATGTAATAAAGATACCAATTGTCATTCCAAAGACTCCAGCCGTTTTATTTATTCCGAAAAGTTCAGGAATGGATATGTATGGCATAGAAAAATTCCACCCACCTAAATAAAGAACTGTTACAAATAATGAAGAAACTAAGAGATTTAGGTAAGAAGCAACGTAAAATAAACCATATTTAATACCGGAATATTCGGTTTGATAACCTGCTACTAATTCCTCCTCTGCTTCTGGTAAATCAAAGGGTAATCTTTCACATTCCGCTAAAGAAGAAATTAGAAAAACTATAAACCCTATAGGTTGACGCCACATATTCCACCCCCAAAAACCATATTGTGACTGTGCCTCAACTATATCAACTGTACTTGAACTGTTCGATAATCATAGTCGATAATAACATTACCGTTCTTACCGCTATTCCAAAACCGTACATGAGACCTCAGCTTCATACGGCTCCTCTATGGCCACACACGCAAATAAATGTAAGGGCTCCTTCGGTATTATCGGTATCTTTGGAGTGTAGATAGAATAAAAATACCTCGTAAAGTCCCAAAAATTAGACCAATGGAATTCCGTCTGCTAGAATAACAAAAAGTACGCTTCCGAATTGATCTCATCCCTTATATAATTAAATAAAAAACTAAAAGTCATCTTTCTTCGGTAATAACTTAATCTTTCAATAAAACACCCGCTCTATCAATAGATGGAAAGAATTAGACACTAGTTCTAGTTAATGAATCATAACTAATAAGAATTCCATATGTATGGGTATAGATGGAGGAAAAAATTAATAAAGATCCTTTTTCCATTCTATTCTATTATTTATTGTATTTCATTCTATTTCTTTTGTTCCTCTTCTTGTTTCTCATAAGAGGGTACTCTGAAAAAAAAAATAAATAAAGGATTAATTCGTTCTTGATAGTCACTTCTTTAATCAGTGAATAGGAGCATACTCTAGATCGGAATCGCGGGGAAGTACTGCTTGCTCGTTTCTACCAACTTAAAGCCCCTATTATGTTATGATTCGTTTTATGCGGAAATACCTCTTTTTTGATACCTTACATTATCTCTATTACTAATCCTTTGTGTACTTTGGTGTTTCTAACCATCTACTGATTTTTGATTGATCCCCTGTATGGTAATACATACAAGACAATAGTAGAAACTCCATACAGTTGATCTTTTGTACCCGCTTCAAGATATGATGACTAATCAAAGAATCTCAATCTTGGGATAAAGAGTTTTTACTGCTTATGTTTACTTCCACTTTATTCTTTTCTTGTATATAGGGAATGAGATTTTATCTTCTTATCTACATATTAATAAGCCGTTTTGTTTCACTCATATAACTATCTGGTTTAACTCATCGACCTGAATGAATGGAGGTCAAAATTCATCTTCTAACGAATCACACGTAGAGATATTGATAACACACATAGAGTTAATGGTATTTCATAACTAATAGATTGAGCAGCAGCTCGTAGACCGCCTGAAAAAGAATATTTATTATTCGATCCATATCCTGATATAAGAAGCCCAATGGGAGCAATACTTGAAATGGAGATCCATAAAGAAACACCTATACTAAGATCAGCTAAAACAAGTCGATACCCAAAAGGAATTACTAAATAACTTAGTAGAATTGATATAACTGCTATAGATGGTCCGATACTAAACAAGGGAATATCTCCTCTAGATGGAAGGAGGTCCTCTTTAAAAAGTAATTTTGTCCCGTCTGCTAGAGCTTGAAGAATTCCCAAGGGACCCGCATATTCAGGTCCAATACGTTGTTGTATCGCTGCAGAGATTTCTCTTTCTAACCATACAATTACTAGCACTCCTATGGTGATTCCCAATATAAGGGTTAAAGCAGGGACAAACAGCCAGATGAGTCCATATACCTCTTTTAAAGATTCTGATTTCGAAAAAGAATTGATAGTTTGTACTTCTGTTGTTCCAATTATCATTTCAACGATCAACTTCTCCCATAATGATATCTATACTACCTAGTATCGTCATGATATCAGCCAATTTCATTCTTTTAATTAGCTGAGGAAGAATTTGCAAATTGATGAAACCTGGCGGACGAATTTTCCATCTCCAGGGGAAAATACTATTATCTCCTATCAAATAAATTCCTAATTCCCCTTTTGGGGCTTCCACTCTTACATAAAGTTCTTGTTTCGAAAATTCAAAATTCGGCGAAGTTTTTTTACTAATGAATCCATATTCAAAATCATTCCATTTATAATTCTTTGTTCCATCTAAGCGCCGAATTTCTAAATTCTCATAAGGTCCCCCGGGAATTCCTTCAAGAGCCTGTTGAATAATTTTTATGGATTCCCTCATTTCGCCGATTCGTACTAAATAACGAGCTAATGAATCTCCCTCCGTTTGCCATTGGACTTCCCAATCGAATTCATTGTAAGATTCATAATGATCAACTTTACGAAGATCCCATTGGATCCCAGAAGCTCGTAACATCGGTCCTGATAAGCCCCAATTTATGGCCTCTTCTCCACCAATAATGCCCACTCCTTCAACTCGTTCCAAAAAAATGGGATTCCGCGTAATAAGTTTTTCATATTCAACAAGACCCGTTAAAGAATAATCGCAGAAATCCAAACATTTATCTATCCAACCATGAGGTAGATCAGCAGCTACTCCTCCGATACGGAAATAATTATGCATCATTCGCATACCTGTGGCAGCTTCGAATAGATCATATAGCAATTCTCTCTCTCTGAAAATATAGAAAAAGGGAGTCTGTGCGCCAATATCCGCCATAAAAGGTCCAAGCCATAACAAATGAGAAGCTATACGACTCAGCTCTAGCATAATTACTCTGATATAGCTGGCTCTTTGAGGGACTTGAACATTTCCCAATTGTTCTGGTGCATTTACCGTTATTGCTTCTGTGAACATAGTAGCTAAATAATCCCAACGTGTTACATAAGGAAGATATTGTATAATTGTTCGGTTTTCCGCTATTTTTTCCATCCCTCTGTGTAAATAGCCCAATACGGGTTCACAGTCAATAACATCTTCACCATCGAGAGTAACGATCAGTCTAAGAACACCATGCATTGATGGGTGATGGGGGCCCATATTTACTATCATGAGATCTTTTCTTGTAGTCGGTACAGTCATATCTTTTCTTTCCTAATTCATTATTCCATGAATTTCTCAAAACAAGTTTTATAAATTTATAAAAATGAAAAATCTAATCATTAATATTAATAATAATAAAATTTAAATGAATCTTCAAATTAACGAGTTTTTGGCTCCCGAATATCCAACTGACTAATTAATTTCTTATAATGTACTCTATTTTTCTTTGACAAATAAGCCAACAACCGTTGACGTTTTCCCAGAATTTTTCGTAGACCTTTTTGCGATAAAAAATCTTTTTTGTGCAATTCCAAATGCGAAGTGAGTCTCCGTATTTTATTGGTGAAACTTAATACTTGAAATTCAACAGACCCTTTATTTTCTTCTTTTTCTTCTTGTGGAATAACTGAAATGAATAAATTTTTGACCATAAAAAAATTCTTATATCTTTTTTATTTTTTATGTATTTTATCGATCAGGAAAAATAATAATTATTTTATTTTTTATTATTATATTATATGATTATGTCAGTCATTTTTCATTTTATTTTCATATGGTATAAACATTTAGATTTATTCATATACTACTTTTTATTTATTTTATTCTATCCAAATCCCATTTTTTATTCCTAGTTTCAATTGTCAATTGAATTGATATACCATTTGATTAAAAAATCAGTATCATGTGCTAAAAACATAAGGTATGTGTACATACATCTTTTGCCGTATATCGAATATGTCATGCGATATATAGCAAATGTACTATTAACTGATTCTGAATCGTGGATACATGTGGATCCTTGACAGACTGAAACGACTCCCGTTATTGGCATCAAACCAATAGCGATTCATACAAGCTAAATCTTCTAATCGGTAATTGGGCCAAAGAAACAATTTTAATTTCATAAAGTTGGTTGCATCCATATTAAGATGCTTGTCCTCATTCAAAAACCGCCCAGAGTTTCTTATCTTGTTTTCGTTGCAAAATACTGGATTTTTATCCACACTATTCCAATTCCAGGAATTCAAACAAATTAGAATTCTCAATTCTCTACGACGTCTATGAGATAGAATATTTTCAGGAACAAGGAAATCATAATGATTTTTTTTTTCTATATTCACGTTTAAATTATTCTTATTAACATATCTTTTTTTTATGAATTTTCTATTAGTTTTAATTTGGTATTTAACCTTATCAACCAGTGAAATACTTATGGTTTGATAGGTAATAAATTGTCCATCCCTTTTTATAGATAGACGAATCGGTTCGATAATTAATATTCCTTTTTTTATCAATTCTGTAAGAGCTAGATCTTTCTGAATCAGCATTACATCTAGACGCATCTCTCCTCTTTGAATCGAAGAGATAGCAATTTCCTTTGGATTTGTCAATCTAAGTAAGAGACAATATACCTTGATATTATTGATTATTCTTTGACTCAAGGGGTCATCCCATCTTAATTGAAAAAGGAAATATTTTTTCAGGAATAAATCTAGTTCTGCTTCCTTGTTGCTCTTGGATTTTTTTTTTTTTCTACGTTTTTTAATGTCTGATCCCGCGTAATCCTCTTCAATATCTTTTTTTTTATTTAGTTTTCGTAGATCTGATCCAAGATCTTTTTGGCACTGTTGTTCGTTTTTTTCTTGGTTGAAATTTTCTAAATAAAGATATTCTTTTTGATTAGATAATATAGGAATAGGAGGATTTTTTTTTTTTTTTACGTTGGTGTTTTTATTTTTACTAATATTTTCATTTTGATGAAAGTCTAAAAGAAGAAATTTGATTGGTATAACCCACGGTTTAATCTTATATGTATCAAAAAGTAGCACAAATTCTGGGACGAACCAAGATTCTAGTTTTGATATGGTACAATTACGATATAACCTTTCTTGATTCATTCCCATCCAATCAAAAAAGTTTTTTTTTTTGGCGATTTGTTGATGAATCAAAATATTTTTTTTTTTGATTTTGTTTTTATACTTAGTCTCAATATCGATATTCTCTGTAAGACAAAAATGGAGAATTCTACAATTAAAATATTTTCTATCCAGATTTTGATTTGCATCAATAATATATCTCTCTTCTAGATAATCACTAATAGCTGTACTTACCAATACATAAAATGAGTCGAGTTTCGGTGTATTGAAAATAGATGGATATGGAATCCCTGGGCTATCGTTTACTTGTAATGTTGATCCATAAATATATGAGTTTTTCTTTTCCCCATAATTCATATATTTATGTGATAAAAGATTATATCTGTAGTGTTTTTTAAACAATTTTTCTTTTTGATTCATCAATGAATCCATTGCAGAATAATCTTCTTTCATGTAATGAATTAATTGGTCTTTTTCATTTTTATATGAATTGGATTTAATTGAGTCTTTATTTTGAATCATACGACGTTGGTTGACTCTATTTTGCCATTTTTTGGGGACTAATTGAGACCATTTGACATCGGAAAAATGGTATTGATAATAATCCTTTAACCAGTTTTTCCATTTATTCATTACAGACTTTTGAATTTTCTTATGCCTTGATTTGTAATCAACTATTCCTCGTGTTATACAATAATCCTTTATTTTATCCTTAAGATAATGATGGGTCCCGCGATCTTGAAGTACAGATCTCAAGTTATACTTGTTAAGTAATTGGGTTTGTGATAATTTGTAAAATACATATGCTTGTGACAAGGAAGATAAGTCACTATAACTATTTAAATTAGTATTACTAATATTAGTATTTGAAATATTAATATTTGCATTTAAAAACGACTTTTTTATAGTCGAAATAAAGTTCATTGTATTTTGATTTGTTTCATCAATTCCTTCTTGATTTGTTTTATCGTTGTAAGTGGATTTATTGATAATTTTTTTTGAATCAACAAAAAAAAGTTGTGCATTGATTCTTGGAATGTTAATGGTACATAGGAGGATCTCCATGTATATTTTTTCAATGAAAGATTTCATAAAATAATATGATTTACGTATTAATCGGATATTGTTTCTTTTGAATATCTGCCAACTATATTGCTGCGATTCCGATCTTTTATCATCATAAGTTAAAACCATTTTTTTATTGTCTTTTGTGATTTGTTCTATTTGATTCTTAGTTGTGATTATCCTATTAGAAATATCTTTCATTTTTTTTTCTATCAGTGAATAATTTGTCCAACTTGACGTATGAATTGGAACGGTCGATTCACGGTTAATTTTATTATTTATTTTGGAATCTTTTCCATTTTTATTCGGTTCATATACTTTCTTCGCCTTTCTCAATTCAAATAATAAAATTGGATTTACTTTTTCAAGTTCTTTTATTATTCGTTTTATAACTAGAACTATGTTTCTGACCCATTCTTTTTTTTCTTTTGAAATTAGTAGAGACCATTTTCCTCTTTCTTTTAAGACTCTTAGAAGGATAAAAAATTTCTTTTTTACTTTTTTTATTTTTTTTTCGAGTTCTTTATAAATGGGTTCAAAAAAAGACGGTCGTTTTCGGGGAGAACCAAAGGGAAGTTCTGCTTCCATTCCCCATACTGTTAAAAAACAAAAATTGTCTTTTTTTCCTTTTTTTTTTGTTGAATCTATATCTTGAGATCGTGTCTTGGGGCTTCGCCAAGGTTTCATACAAAAAGGAAATAGAATCTTTATCTGAATCCCGTCTGTTAACCAATCTTTGGGAAATTCTGTTTCTGATAATTGAACACCATTATAGGTGCACTTAACGTGCATTTCTTGATTCC